ACAATATCCAACAAGAGTTTCCATTGAATGAATAACGGATCCCGATCCTAAAAACAATAATGCTTTAGAATAAGCATGAGTAATCAAATGAAATAAAGCACTGCGATATGACCCCATACCTAGAGCTAACATCATATAACCCAATTGAGACATTGTGGAATAGGCTAAACCCCTCTTAATGTCTTTTTGAGCAAGAGCTAAAGTGGCTCCTAAAAAAACTGTTATTATCCCTATCAAAGAGATAAAATTCATTATGTGGGGTATGACTACGAAAAGAGGCATAAGTCGAGCTACAAGAAAAATTCCCGCTGCTACCATCGTAGCAGCATGTATAAGAGCGGAAATAGGAGTCGGCCCTTCCATTGCATCAGGTAACCATACATGAAGGGGAAATTGTGCAGATTTAGCAACGGCACCGGCAAATAATAGAACAGCGCACAAAGTAACAAATACAAAATTGACTTCATTATTATAAATCAAGTTATTGAATATTTGGAATAAATCACGAAATTCGAAACTCCCCGTTACCCAATAAAACCCTAAAATGCCTAATAATAAACCAAAATCGCCAACACGATTAGTTACAAACGCTTTTTGACAAGCCTTTGCTGCAACAGGTCGTGTGAACCAAAACCCTATTAATAGATACGAACATATTCCAACTAATTCCCAAAAAATATAAATTTGTATCAAATTTGAACTAGTAACTAATCCCAACATGGAAGTACTGAAAAAACTCATATAAGCAAAAAATCTCAAATATCCGTGATCATGAGACATATAATTATCACTATAAATAAGAACCATAATTCCAACAGTAGTGATTAATATTGACATAATAGAAGTAAGTGGATCGATCAAGTATCCGAATTCTAAAGAAAAATCATTATTGATAATCCAAGACCATACATATTGATAGACAGAACTGCTATTTATTTGCTGAATAGACAGATTCATGGAAAAAATCATGACTATACTTAACAATAAAACGCTTTGAAAAGCCCACATACGACGAATACTTTTTGTTGCCGTCGGAAAAAGAAGAAGTCCCAACCCTATTAACATAGGAACTGGAAGTGGAAGAAAAGGTATTATCCACGCATATTGATATATCTGTTCCATAAAAAAAGTTTTTTATTCTTAATTAATTGTTTCCGATTCACCGGATTTTACTTCTTTCGAAAAAAGTCAATAAAAAAATCAATATATGCACTAACTTATTTAATAATTTTACATTAGTATTTATTCTGAGTCTTTTCAAAATCGTTCAAATATTCAAAACAAGAAGTTATAATTGGTCAAATGATATGACCAAGCGACATATAAAAACAAATACTTATAATAGGAAAATCTAAATTATTATGATAATTTATCGTATCGTAATAATAATTTATGTAGAATGTAGAACAAGGATAAAAATTTGGGCTAAAAAGAGTACTTGATGCTGATATGAATTATAGGATTAACTAAGGTCATCGGTCTAATGAAATAAAAACTCTTGATTTTAGTTAGTTTATTTCAACTCATTAACTAATTCATTATGGGATTCATTGTTTTCCATTTCAATTTATTAGTAAATTTTAGATTTTATAAGATTATAGATCTAAAATGAACTTTTTTATCGAGAAAGGATAAAACATGACTGAGATATTTTTTTATCAAACCACGTATCCTTTAACAGATTTATTACTAGTCTCACTCGAATTTTAAAATTGAAATTGAATTTTTTTATCAAAACAAAAAACTCAATTTATTAGTCAAAAGTTTACAAGCCTTTGAAGTATTTTATTACATGTATAGAATAACAAAAAGAAAAGTATTTTAGGTTTTTTATTGATTTTATTAAGTTTGATTGATTTTTATGCCATAGCAGATTCTAAAGATATAACTTTGAGAGATAAACAATGAGAACTAAAAGTTCCAAACGAAAAAATTTAGGTTTTACAAATAGTGTATGGAATCAAAATTTTGTTATTTCGAGTAATTTTTGATCCAATTTTCACGGATCTTTGACATATCTATATTTCTTTTTTTTAGAATTTAGAGAAAAAATAGATAATGAATAAGAAATAATAATTTGTTTTGAACAATAGATGTCTTTCACATCCAACTATAACAATGAATAACTTCTTCATTTTAAAATGGCAGTTCCAAAAAAACGTACTTCGATATCAAAAAAGCGTATTCGTAAAAACATTTGGAAAAGGAAAGGATATTGGGCAGCGTTAAAAGCTTTGTCATTAGGGAAATCTCTTTCTACCGGGAATTCAAAAAGTTTTTTTGTACGGCAAACAAATAAGTCCTAAAATATTGGAATAATTTGTGAATTTCAAAGTTAATATAAAATTAACAATTGGTAGTCCCTATTCTAATCAATATGAAATAGACTCTTAATTATAAGATTATAAGATAAGATGTCTAAAAAGATAAGATAAGATGTCTAAAAGAAGAATTCTTCCATTTTCTGAATTCTAAAAAAAAAATTAGTATATTTTCACTC